GTAAAATAAGAACAGCCCCCACATTTAAAGCCCCCTTTTTACCATTAGCAAGAACTTGTTTCAGTTGCATATCATAAGGAATTCGAACAACTGCTTCAAATACAGTATCGGGAAGTACCGTTTGCGGAACCTCAATATCCACTGGTTTATTAGCTAAATGGCAATTGGCGCATACAATACGTCCAGTCGCTTCTCGTGGATTTTCATAGCCCTTCTGTGCAAAAATGGGATATGCATTTGAAATGGATGCACGAGTTATGATATATATCATGAGCGATACGGAAATAGATCGAGTAATCTGTTCCTTTATCCAAGAAAAAGTATTTCTAGTTTGCATGGTCCAACCATTGATCCCGAAAATTTCTACAATAAATTGGGGTAGGTCACTAATGGAGTTTCCTATCCACGATTCTGTTATTTACTGGAATAATTTGACTGGATTCATATATAGGATATAGGATGAATCTCTGGGATGGATAGAAAGATAAAGAGTAAGTACGATTTTCAATGCTTTGCTTATGTACAACTGCAAAGTAAGAAACATTCTAATTGGATTAGGTAGATAATTTTTCAGTCATTCATTGAATGATAAATCACTACAAGTGACGGAGATACGCGATTTAAATAACGGAAAATCCAATATTTGAAAATTGTATCTAGAATGACTGGAAAAGTGGAAACAAGGCCAGATATAATTTGCTCATTATGAACAAATCCAAAATCCTTGTAGACAAAGCCAATCATCAGTTCCCAACCATGGGGCGAATGAAATCCGATACATAAATCAGTTAATAAAAGAAGAGAAAAAGCTTTTATTGTGTCACTTAAGTTATATAGGAATTCCTGAGCCCAAGAGTTAAGAATAACAAGTTCTTTATTACCCAAAAGAGAATAACCACTTAGAATAATGAAACAGATTATATTTGTCGAGAAGTGCAAAATCGTATGAATACGACCCTCGTTGTGTATCTTGATTAATTGGATTGTTTCTTTGTGAATTCCTATACGAAGGTTTTGTAGATGTGTCTCCGAGTATTCCTTAATCATTTCCTCTAAGAAGAGGAGTTCCTCTAATTCTATGAATTTTTCTAGAATACTCTTTTCTTCAATATCATTCAAAAAAGGTTCGGATTGCCTAGTATTCCACCAATAAGTAACCCAGGATTCCATAGTTTTTTGAAATGAGAGAGAAATCCACCAGGGCAAAAATACTATAGATGCAAGATATAAAAGAGGAGTGAATGCTTTCTTTTTTTCCATTTTTTCATCTCTGAATTGTTAATGAACCCATCTCATTCGTCGACCCTATGTAATCTAATATTTCTCTCGGGCATCAGTTCTATTACAAGTTATCGAACCTATGAATCTAGAAAAAAATACAGAAATAGACGAAAAATTGGAATGAATAAATAATCAAAAAATATTGTTTCCCTATATCTCAATTGGTCAAATTCGAAGCACATATCTCCTTTCGATGAATGCCCGGATGAAATAATGAATATGAATATTATTCAGATTTTGAGACGAAAGAACTCCTTTCTATCATTATATCAAAATCTCTAATATTTCGAAAAAATTGAACTTACTATGAGTAGTCAGGGATAGAATAATTGAGGGAATTTTCTGAAGAATATTGTGAAAAATGAGCGGCAAAAAACGACAGAAATCTGCTAGTTATCATTATAAGAGATTCAATTTTTTGGTCATTAAGGAGCACAAAAAGTATAAAAAGAAGCTTCGAAAAAATTATAAGATATGATCGCTAAAGTCTCAATTCCAACAAGTTGAAAAGGGGGGAATTTCCTTATTTCTAAATAGTTGATTATGAGATATTTCGATTTAGTTCTTATTTTTTTATTGATTTATTGAATTGAGTTGTGTATATTTCGATACATATAAAAGATCCCCAAAAGAGTTTTTTTTCTACTTGTTCATATATATCTGCTTTGACTCGAATGAATGTTCTGAAGAAACCTCAATTAAGTTATGTTATGAAAAAAGAGGATTCTTGCGTTTTTACCCTCCTCCTGAGAAAGCATTCATTTCTCGGCTCATTTCTTAAAATACTTCAATTGGTACACGCAAGAAATAGGCCAATTCAGCAGCTTTTTGTTCCATTTCCCGTGGAGTAAAATTCTCATCAGTACGAGTCAATGGAATGGCTCCCTGGCCTCTGATATCCATATAAAGGACACGACGAGCATAAATACCTTCTTTAACTTCTATTCTGACGGACTGAATATCTTTTATAAGAAATTGGAGGAAGACCCGACGATTTTTTCCAGGAAATCCCCAACGAAAGATACACACTATTCCGTCTTTTCTATCAAATCGATCATAACCACTACCTACATTCCACGAAATTGTGCACCACAAATAGGAGCTAATAAAAAGACCCGCGATCCCATAGAAAGACATCACAATTCCTTGTGGAAAAAAAACGATTTCCTGAGACGGAAATAAAGATATCAAATTTCTACCAAGATAACTCGAGGTTCCAACTAACAAGAATCCTAATGAACCTAAAAAAAGGATAACAGCCCAGCAGAAATTACTTGTTTTTCGAGCCCCCGTTATAGGTTCTATCCATATATGTTCTGATCGACAACTCATACTTGATCCAGTTGATTTTTTTGGAATTGAGAGAATACCCCAAATGAATTTGACTTTAGTCCTTTTGTTTCCGAAGTAACTCGCATCAACTAGCACTAGTTTGATGTGACCCTTTAGGAGTAATTCATTAAATTCGTTAGATCTAAACTAATAACATACCCTTCGTATGATCTCACTAAAGATAGCCAAATAGATAGACCAACTTTACAGTTCAGCTATCCGTCGATTCGGGTCTATTTGAAAATAGCTAGAATCCATTGACCCCTATAGCATTTTCTGGAGACATAAGAGTTTTTCGGCCGAAGCCGCTTATACCATATTTTGCTAAATGGATATCTGTGTTATGATACAAACGTCAGTTTTGAAAAAAAATAGATGAGATTTTGTGCCATCGGCTCTAAACAATCTTGTTTTTTTGAACATGAAGAAATAAAGAAGCTATTGCGATTGCCGGAAATACTAGGCCTACTAAAGGCACCAAAACAGAGGGAAAGTTAAAAGTTGTCATAGAATGGGTACCTCGATTTACTATTTGTACCTGTTATTATTATTTATATTTTATATTTATAATATAAAGATATCTTATTATATATAAAGATATCTTATTATAATTTGATAATTCTAAATTGGAATTCTTATTATTACTTAATATCTATTAAGTATAAATCTAAGTATCTATCTAAGTGAGTATATAATGTAGTTTTTCATCTTTCTACATGAAAGATTTGAAAGGATATGGATGAGATATTATTTTCTTCATTTTTTGCTCTTGTCTTCGAATTTCATTTACTAAGCAAAAAGTTTATTAAAAATGAATTAGATTCTATTTATAATTAGATTCTATTTATATTCAATATTGAATATATTGAAGGGTTTGTTAGAATCCCATCCAGCAGGGATTCTTAGTCAAAATAGGATTATCGTAAGATATAGAAAAATAAAAAATTCTATATTTTATAGATTTTCATTATATATCACGAGAAAAGTATATTTTTTTGATTTGCCTAATTTCACGAAAATAAGAATTTCATCTTTTATCTTGTTAATAGAGGCTTCTTGATCAATAATCAGGAATATAGAAAAAGGGGCGGATTTTCTGTGACTTTTGATTCTTTATATAATCAGATCTTATGTCAACAAAGAAAACCCCATTCGTCTAATTTTGACTTGGATTCTGATAAACTAATTACTTGTTTGCTCAAAATAATTGAACTTTATGTTCTAATTTTGATTCAAAGGAAAGAAAGTGTGGAGTTGAAATAACTCACTCAGAACGCTTTTTAAAGGATTACGTGGTACGATTAGATCGAATAAGCCCTTCTGGAATAAATACTCAGCCGCTTGTGAACCCTCGGGTACTGTTTTATTCAATGTTTGTTCAATTACTCTTTTACCCGCAAAGGCAATGTAGGCATTGGGTTCGGCAATAATGATATCCCCCAACATACCAAAACTAGCTGTCACCCCACCGGTAGTAGGAGATGTAAGAATTGGTACATAGAATAACTTTTTATTTGATTGATAATCATATAAAGCAGAAGATATTTTAGCCATTTGCATCAAGCTCAAACTTCCTTCTTGCATGCGTGCCCCTCCGGAAGCACACACTATAATAAGAGGTAGAACTTCTTTAGTAGCGTATTCAATCAAACGGGTAATTTTCTCCCCGACTACGGATCCCATACTACCCCCCATAAACTGAAAATCCATAACCCCAATTGCTACGGTAATACCGTTTAGTTGCCCTCTGCCTGTTTGAACAGCCTCGGTTAATCCTGTCTTTCTTTGATAAGAATCGATACGATTTTTATAAGGCTCCTCCTCCGAATGAAATTCAATGGGATCCAGAGAGACCATGTCTTCATCCATAGGCTCCCAAGTGCCCGGATCGATCAAAAGTTCGATTCTATCTGAACTACTCATTTTCAAATGATATCCACATTGTTCACAAAGATGCATTTTTGATTTAAAAAATTTCTTATAATTTAATCCATAACAATTTTCGCATTGAACCCACAAATGCCGGTATTGTTGACCCAGATTAGTAGAACTTTCTGGTATAGTTTGATCACTCGTTCTGGTATCCTCGTTTTGACTACTATTTCCACTTTTACCACAAATGGAACTAGAAATGTAATTGTTACTGGAATTGTCACTACCACTTACAATGTAACTATCAATACAGATTTGGGACTGAAGATAACTGTCAATGCAACTATTAATGTGATTATTCCAAGTATACTGAGTATCATCCATGTAACGATCGTGGTCGGGATTCTTACTCTTAGATCCATTATTCAGATAACTAGAATTCCGATAAAAAGAACTTTCTAGTTCACTACAAAAAGGATGATCATTGGTAATCTCAAAAATATGATTTTCAATAT